GTACTTGAGAGTTTCCGACCTCATACGGCTCAGCAATCAAGTTCTTTTGGTGTCCCTTTTTTTAATCTACCATATCTAATTGAATGAGATTTTTCATGGATTTATCCCATTTTTTTCTCTAGAGTTAACCAAAAGAAAAAGAGGTTATGAGTTTCAAACTTGAATTTTGCTTAATAATTTAATCAGTTTTCTCTTTTCTCCCACCTTCCTAAAGCATAGGCATTTCCACTATCATTAGAGTTTTCTAAAAAGGTAACTATCTCGGTTTCATATCTAAATTTCTATAGAATCTTTGAAAAAGACTTCCCTTTAGAATTTATAAGAAGGAAAGGGCTTACTGTCTTTGGGATCTGATGCTACACCGCTGCTCAATACCTTAGGGGATCAACTCTATTACATAAGTTGATTCCTAACTTTTATGTCATATCATGACATAAATAAGCAGTTCTTATTGTATTGGCCCAAAACCTCGAAAATTGATCTTTACGGTGCTTCCTCTCTATCAATTAGATCCTTTATCCATAGAATAAAGTCTCTAGGCATACCTATTTCTTCAGATTCATTTTTCAAATTCTATGAAGTTTCTTTCTTTTTTTTTCTACAGCTGATAAAAATCGTTGTTTTAGACGATACATATGTAGAAAGCCTATTTTTTTTCTAGTATTTATTAACAGATTTGCTCTTTTTTCTTTTCCCCTTTTATTTCTATAGTGGAGATAGTCGCACGTAATGACAGATCACGGCCATATTATTAAAAGCTTGTGGTAAGAATGGGTTCCGCTCTAGTGCACGAAAATAATATTCCAAAGCTTTCGTATGTTCTCCGTTTCGTGTATGGATAAGGCCTATGTTATAGAGTATATAACTTCGATCATAGGGATCGATTTCTAATCGCATAGCTTCATAATAATTCTGTAAAGCTTCTGCATAATTTCCTTCGGATTGAGCCGACATCCGTTACGGTCGTCATTCGATTCAACGAATCTCCGTTTCAGAACCGTACATGAGATTTTCATCTCATACGGCTCCTCCTTTATGTACATAATGAAAATAATACGTGGAATCAAAAAAAAAAAAAGAAATATTCTCATTATAAAATGAGAGGGGCTGGTGTTTTTACAAGAAATCTCTAGCCAACCTTCTTGTAAAAGATCTTTCCTTAACATTAAGTATGTTGGTACTAGATAAAAAAAAGGGGTGACTCCAGCAATTTCTTTGTCTTAAACGCCTCTTAATTTTCAGGAATTAGTCACTTCAACAGTCTTCGATGGTTATATGGGTATCCAAAACACGAACGAGATGGATGTTTGTTATCCCAACCATTCTTCTTAGCCCCGATCCTAATAAGGAAAGGGGATAAATTATAACAAAGTTTTCGTGTTGTTGATTCCTAGCAGTAGTGCCTCTTCCTCTATGCCGCCTATTGATACTAGTGGAGTAGGTTTGACCTAACCCATAAGTCATAGGTGTAACCTTTCGCTCAATACTCTAGAATCGACAATTGAAGCATTTGAGGCTGCATTAATCGGGGATACACGACAGAAGGGCTTGTTTTATTTACAAACTTCACCTTCAACAAGCGTAGATTTATTTCACTACTTTTTTTTTTCTTTCTATCCCCAATAATAATATATTAATGCATCTTTCTCCTAAGATTAAGAGCGGTAAAAAAGAAAAGATATAAATAACTAAAAAAAATTATAAAATAAATAAAAAAATCAAATCGCACCATCTCGATAATAGGCGAATGCCTCTTTCTCGCCCGAAGTTGTCGGAATTATTCGTAATAAGATATTGGCTACAATTGAAAAGGTCTTATCAATAAAATTTCCATTTATTCGAGATCTAGACATAGGCAGAAATTCATTCTATAATTTCTTTTAATTTACCTTACCTTTCGTGAGAAAAAAAAAATCCCACAAACAAAGGAATTTTATAGTACGAAATAGCATAAAAACAGACTCATTAAAATGAAACTTCTACTCCAATTGTTTCTTTTTGACAGGAATCAATAAAAAAAACCAAGAAATATTTGAAGCCGATTCGATTTTATCCAAATAAAAATAGAATAACCACCTCTTTTGTGTTGTGTGTATAACGGGTATATGCTAGACAATTAAATCTAATTGAAAGATCTAAAATTGGAAAGGAATTTTCGAATTTTTATGAAAATAGAATAATAGTCTAAACTAAATAGAATCATGATCTAAAGGTAGCCATTAAACATAGTCTAAAAAAATAGATCAATCGGTGGGGTCATTTCCAATTCAGTGGTTTAATCCGATATAAATAGTCGAAAATTAAAGTTGGGAATGCCGTCTTCATAAACATGACTAGATACCTTTATTTATTGTTTTGAATAGTTTTTCACAAAAAATTCTCTTTATCCCCCAACCTCGAATAAAGGTTTGGCAAAGTTTTTCTCTTTTTATAGTTAAAATAGAGTGTACGCACCTATCCAAAAACCTAATATGAATGAATCATTATTCGCTCGGTTTAGAAACCATAATCATTATGTAGGAGAGATGGCCGAGTGGTTCAAGGCGTAGCATTGGAACTGCTATGTAGACTTTTGTTTACCGAGGGTTCGAATCCCTCTCTTTCCGTATCCTTCACCTAATTTACCTCACCAATGTTATTGATCGCAATATATCAAATCAAATAACAATGGACGCCATTATTCCAACCCCAACAGTTAGACCTTTCTTTGATATGGATTTTCGAGCCCTAATCCAAATTTCTGTGGTATGGAAAATACTGGTAAAGAATGGACAAGGAATGAAAATCCCCCTAGGTAGTTTAGTTAGGTTTAAGTCTGACGAGAATAATATTCTACAACTAGCAATTCATTTATTTTCAAACCGACCCATTTACTATCTATTATTTGATTGACCGATCCTTTATATTGGAATGGGTGAAGGGTCAAATGTTTTGGCAATTCCTCACGGGCGGATGAATCAAGATAATTTTGAACCAGAGACTTAGATTTTTTTTGTTCATCTCTCACTGTAATAATATCTCGGGGTTTGCAGCGATAACTTGGTATATCTACCATACGACCATTAACTAAAATATGTCTATGGTTAACCAATTGGCGGGCTTGAGGAATAGTCGAAGCCATACCTAATCGAAAAAGGATGTTATCCAACCGCATTTCAAGTAATTGTAGTAAAACCTGACCTGTTGACCCTTTTGCTTTTCCGGCGATACGGACGTATTTAAGTAATTGTTCTTCTGTAAGACCATAATGAAAGCGCAATTTTTGTTTTTCTTCTAAACGAATACGGTATTGAGATTTTTTACCAGGGCGTAATTGGTTTCGAAGATCGTTTCCAGCTCTAGGCTTTTTACTAGTTAGTCCCGGTAAAGCCCCTAGACGCCGTATTTTTTTGAAACGAGGCCCTCTGTAACGTGACATAAAGACTCCCTATGAAATTTCATAAACCTAAAATTAAACTAAACTAAATGATAAATAGAAAAATGAAAAATAGAATCTAAATAGACTAAATAAAATAATAAATTAAATAAATTAATCGAAATTTAAATTTATTTTTATTAAATTAAAGTATTGTTTAAATTTATTAAAGTATTGTACTTGTACTACAAAGAATAATTTGAAAGAATAATTGGATGAATTGTATCAATATCCCGGTCTTAACTTAATATTATATAGAATTATAGAGAATTAGATAGAATTATCTATATATAATAGATAATTTTATATTAATATAAAACTATTTAATAATAAAATTAAATAATATAATTATATTAAAATAATAAGAAATATTTAAGAATATATTTTTAATAATTGGAAGTCCTTATGAGCTAATAGATGAGTCCCTTTTTGGAAAAGGGGAAGAAGCCTTTTTCTTTGATTTCACATTACCAACTATGTACAAAAGAAAAATCAAACATATGGAGAAAAGCCAGCTATCGGAGTCGAACCGATGACCATCGCATTACAAATGCGATGCTCTAACCTCTGAGCTAAGCGGGCTCGCATAACATAAATTGTACACACATAGGACTTTAGTAAACTACTGGGATTTTAGCTATTTACTCTTCATTCTTAATTCTTCTAAATAGAACGATTAATCGTTATATTATATATATATTAATAGAGCAATACGATATATAATTTGATCTATTTATTATACATAATATATCATTCTTAATAATCAATAGCTTAATTATCTTAATTAAATAGTAAGTTTTTTTTTAATTCAAATGACATTTGAAATTCAAAATTCTTTTTTTTTTTTACTGTTCAATTTTCCAATCTAATTCTAGAATTAGATTTCGTTAGTTCTATATTCTTTAGTAAAGTAATAAAATATTTTCTATTTCTATATATTTAGAATTTTAAATAGAATCTGAGAATTCAATTTAGTAATTTAATTACTATAACCTACTAATTAAATGCTAATTAAATCAAAATCTTCTTAATCGAATTCTATATTTCTATTATTCTATATATAGAATATAGAATAATAGAATCTAATAGCATAATATAGAATAATTTTCATAATATAGAATAATAGAAATAGAATATTAATACATAATAATAAAGAAATATTAATACATAATAATAAAGATAAGGGCTAAGGCCAAAACAAAAGAATCGACCGTTCAAGTATTCAAAATTTCACGCTAAAAATGATATAAATAGGGAAATATATGTATAAGTATAATATAGGTGTAATAATACTATCTTATATAAAATACTATTATATATATAATAGTATAATAGTATATAAGTATACTATATCTATAGTGGTATGTATCCATCTATATTGAATTATGGATACAGACAGAATAGAATCGTTTCTTATTGAACCAAATAGGAGGTTCCAAGAGAGATGAAAGAAGATAGACAAGAAAACCAAATAAAATAGGAGGAAAGGGTTTTCAATATGAGACCCGCTACCTGCTGAATTCAAGAGTTCCAGCATAATATAAATGAAATGAAAGAAAAAGGAAAACGGTATCATAATCATAAT